TTATTTTGGTTTTCTACTAACGGCTTTAACTATAACTTCTGCTTTATTTGTTGGTATGAACAAAATACGATTTATTTGATTTGAAATTCGAAATTTAGTAAAGCAAAAATTCATAAAAAAAAAGGGTTTTGTGGGATTCCAAGTATTCCTTACCCTGTACCGCCCTTTATTCATTGAGATTCGTGGGCAATTCGGATTAATATTTAGAGAGATATAATATATTATTACCCCCCGGTTTCCCCTTATCAAACAAATTGAAATGATTGAAGTTTTTCTATTTGGAATTGTGTTAGGTCTAATTTCTATCACTTTGACTGGATTATGCATAACTGCGTATTTACAATACAGACGTGGCGATCGGTTGGACCTTTGATTAATTAAAATCCGATTGGTTACCTCCTTTCTTGAACTTTAATCCGCAGGAGTGAAAATTCCAGATTGTTGTTTGTTTCAGTTAGTAAAGTTAGTTAGTAGTTAACAAGAATGGAATCACGCTCTGTAGGATTTGAACCTACGACATTGGGTTTTGGAGACTCACGTTCTGCCGAACTGAACTAAGAGCGCTTTCTTAGTACGGGCTGTAAAGCGAGGTATTCTTTTTGTAACTCTACTACATCATATACTATTATATAGTATTAATAGTATCATAAGATGAAAAACTTTTAGTAGTATTTCTAAATTTATAAATTTAATATAGACCACCCATAGAAAAAGAAATAGGCAGGGATGACAGGATTTGAACCTGTGACATTTTGTACCCAAAACAAACGCGCTACCAAACTGCGCTACATCCCTTTAAATTGAGCTACAGTATCATTGTAAAGAATCCCCATCTTTGTTTCCATATCGGTATTTTTTTCATTGATATGCATCATTTTTTTTCTGTTTTTTGGTCTCATTATTTTTATATTAATATTATAAAATAATTAATAATAAAATAATAACTTAATAATAACAGAAAAAATTATATACATATGAAATGAAACCAACCGTAAAAAAATGAATCAATTTATGGAATGTTCAGGAAGGAGATAATTTTTTTATGTTTTAAGAGAAGGAAAGTTTATCTAACGAATGATTGTACATTTTAATTAGGAATTTTACCTATAACTAGAAACGGTTCTTAACTACATATACCTTAAAATTAAAATATAGATACAATGTATTTAAAAAAAAATGAAGGAGTATTTTCAATGCGAGATCTAAAAACTTATCTTTCCGCGGCACCGGTACTAAGCACTCTATGGTTTGTATCTTTGGCGAGTCTATTGATAGAGATCAATCGATTTTTCCCAGATGCGTTGATATTTCCTTTTTTCAGTCTAGTTATTGACAAGAGGTGACGAAAATTAGAGATAATATTTATTTCTCTTCCCTTTATTTTTATAATTGAATTTCGAGTTAGTAATTTCTATTTTTTTGGTACTTTCTTCATTTCGGATTGGAACTAGAAAAGTTGAGTGAATCAAAAATCTAAAGGAGGTTCATGGCTAAAGGTGGTAAAGATGCCCGGGTAACGGTTATTTTAGAGTGTATCAGCTGTGTTCGAAAGAGTATTAATAAGGAATCCACGGGTATTTCCAGATATATTACTCAAAAGAATCGACACAATACGCCCAGTCGATTGGAATTACTAAAATTCTGTCCCTGTTGTGTCAAACATACGGTTCATGGGGAGGTAAAGAAATAGATTACAACATTTAGTTTCTATATGTAAAATGTAAACCTGTCAAATACCAGCAAAAAATAACATTATTATCATCATTATAATATAATGTTCTATATTTATATCTATATATTATTATATTATAAATTAATACAAATATAATACAAATAGAAACAAATCCTATTTCGTAATTTGAATTAATTTGAATCTGTCGGAATTAGGATTTCGGAATAAGGAATCAAAAAATTATGGATAAACCCAAACGACGCTTTCTGAAACCCAAGCGACCTTTTCATAGTCGATTGCCCCCGATTGGTCCGGGGGATCGAATTGATTCTAGAAACATGAGTTTAATTAGTCGATTTATTAGCGAACAGGGAAAAATATTATCTAGACGAGTAAATAGATTGAACTTGAAACAACAACGATTAATTACTAGTGCTATAAAACAGGCTCGTATTTTATCTTTATTACCCTTTCTTAATAATGAGAAACAATTTGAAAGAACCAAGCCCGCTCATATAACCTTAAGCTTTGGAACCAGAAAAAAATAAGCTTATTCTTTATTACAATCCGAACTCAAACGCAGAATAATGTTTTTTTATTGAGCATGTTCTGAATATTTTAGCTCTGTTTTTATCATCCTAATTTCGTTTCTTTCGACTCCACTTTCCCGGAGTTTATTCTCCGGGGAACGTCGTTTAAATCATTCCGATGCATTTCTACTTATTTCATGATCTCATTGAAAATTATATAAAGACAGCTCCTATTTGATATAGCTATTTGCGCCAGTATTTTACGATTAAGAAACAACTGCTTCTTCTGCAGATCATATATTAATTTACTATAACTATGCGATACCCTATTCCCGCGAATTACTGCGTTTAACCGAAGGATCCACAAACGACGAAAATCCCTCTTTTGTCTATTTCTATCCCGATGAGCCGAAACCAAAGCTCTTATTTTCTGTTGAGTAATAGTTCGAGTAATCCTTGAATGAGCTCCTCGAAAGCTTGCTGCAAATAAACGAATTTTTGTTCTACGCCTCCGAGCTATATATCCTCTCCTGATTCTGGTCATTGTCTAAATGGAACTTTAATTAATAACTAATGAATTTATTTTCTTTATAGTTATTATTTTCCCTGTCTATTAATAACAAAACGATTGTTCCAATGTATAAAATAAAAATTCCAACGATTTTTGCTACTATAACCTTTCCCTACCCACCACCCTATGTTGTTTATTTTTTACTAGGCATTTTACACCAAATTAAGAATTTGGATTAGTATTAGATGTCAGAAATATAGATAATCCATATATAACATATATATAATAACATATCATATATATATAAATGTATAAAATATAAATGTATAAATGAATAAACTAAATGAAATGGTAGGTTCCATCGTTTCTATGGTTCTTTATTAAATAAAATAATAAAACGGTAAGGTCCTCTCTATACACCGGAGCCGTCCCCCTATCATGTAACTAACATGGTTATTGGTCACTTGTACAGTTCACATTGCTCTACCTATGAATTATCTAGTACTAGATCTTTCACAATAAAATCGATTTGTATAGTAACGGTATTTAATTCGGAAAGTTGGCTGGGTAGCTGATCCTGTTAGTCCGTTCGTTCTTGCAAGAATGCGAGCATAAGTTTAAATAAAATCTAAAATAAGGATTTCTACGCTTTAATGAAATAAGCATTTGCTACCACTAGAGAATTTTTTCTTATCGTAAATTGAGGTGAGTCGATTTACACCAATATAAAACCATAAATTTCATATAATAGATTAAATCTTTTTTTTTTTAATTTCGTATAGTGATTAGTATGGTGAATAGAGTTCTTCGATTCTATCCGTACCGATCCGTTAATACTGTAATATTTTTTTATTTTGTCATAAATTATGTTATGCTATATAGTATATAGGATTTGAACGAGTCGCACATACACCCTAGTACATGTTCCTCGTCGCTGAGGACATCCCCGAAGAGCGGGGGATTTTGTGACCTTTCTGATTGGCTGTCTTGTATTTCTAATAAGTTGTTTAATAGTTGGCATGATGAATCATATCCATAATGGGCCGGTTTAGATCGATCCTAACCAGATAATTATGAATGACTTTTAGTTATTTGCGTGAAATACATAGCCGTTTCATTCAGCCGCCATCCGCTACAAGATCAACAATTCCATGAGCTTGGGCTTCTGTTGCTGACATAAACACATCCCTTTCCATGTCTTCTGATACAACCCATAAGGGTTTGCCCGTTCTTTGTACATAAATCTCTGTCAGGGTTTCGCGCAATTTCATAAGTTCTTCCGCTTCTAGGACAAATTCTACTGTTTGGGCCTCAAAATAAGAACTAGCAGGTTGATGAATCATTACCCTGATGATGTGACATAATAAAAAATTATTCTATTTCTCATGATGGGACGAGGAAAAAAATGGAACAACCGTACGGGCATCTTTTGCACGTTGCATACGGCTCTAGAATGTAATTTATTTTTACTTTCTTCCATCGAAGAAAGATAAAAACTATCAGATTTAGATCTATAAATTTGCCATTTTGCCATATTTACTTTCTTTTCCAGAGCTAAAAAAAACATAATACGATGGCACCGTTGCTTTATATATTTATTGCGTCTGTAAGCCGGCAATCCCAAAGTTTCTTTTCGATTCAATCAAATAAAAAAATATAATAAGGGAAAAATAATCAATTCTTTTTTTTTCGTACTCTTTATTTTATTATAATATTCTTTCATAACATAAAAATTGTTCATAGCCTCCCTGTGTAAAAACAAAAAAGTTTAAAAGTTTGTGCCGCTGAAACAAAATCCTGATATCTAAAAACGATAATTTTTTTAATCTCATACTACTCTCTCGATATATAATCGAATGTTTTGGTTTTGAAAAATAATAAAAAAAATTTCATATCGAATTCGAAGTGCCATGCTATTATTACTTAATATTCCTATTTCATATGGAGAAGACATAGTTTTCTTTTTTTTTTCTCAAATAAAAAAACTCATTGGCGCCAAGCGTGAGGGAATGCTAGACGTTTGGTAATAGCCCCTCCGACCAGGAGAAAAGATCCCATTGAAGCGGCTAAACCCATGCATATTGTATGTACCGTTGGTCGCACAAATTGCATAGTATCATAAATAGCAACTCCGGGTATTACCCACCCACCGGGAGAGTTTATAAAAAAAAAAAAATCTTTGGTATCATTTTCTATACTGAGATATACCATAAGACTAATAAGTTGATTCGAGATCTCATTATCAACCCCCTGGCCCAAAAAAAGGAGCCTTTCTCGATAAAGTCGGTTAATTAGGATTAAACTGTCTCCCTTCGAAACTATACATGCACCTTTTGATGCATACGGTTCAAAATAATTGGGTAAAAATCAATGTGTATTGGATATCTCCGCCGCTTTCTTTTGTCATATCGGATTCTTTCTAATAAAGGAACTTTTTTATTACATATTTCACATATTTCAAAAAGTCTGACTTTTTCCCTATAATTCGAATAAAAAATAAAGAAACTTATCGAACTCACCTTTCATTGATGTATTCGTTTCACCGATATTTAATCCAAATCACGATGCTCTTTTCTTGTTCCTGAATGGGACTCTTTAATATTTTTAGGTTTCTGCTCTACTCCGGGTAAAGATCCGACCGATTTTTATTTGCATATGCATATATAGGACAACTGCTCCTAATACCATTACCGTTTCTTTTTGCTTTGCTATACAACCTTTCTTTTTTTCAATTCATTTCATTCATATCTTCTGCCAATCTTATGCCAAATATTCGTCATATTACTCGATTGATTAAGATATCCTCCTATGGAAATTATTCCAGGGAAAAATCATATATCATATAAATTTAAATAATAAAAATATATTCATATATTTATTTCCTATTTGGATTTTATAAACGGAGCCTGTATACTTCATTTTATTGGTTCATCCAAGTCAACCATAAACTATTTGAATTGTAATTGATACTATTAATCCAAAACCCCATAAAAAGGGATTTAATTAATTGTACTTCACGCTTCAATTTTTTGATGATTCAATTAATCATTTTACATTTTAGGGTGAAACAAACATAGGATATCTCGGAAAGATAACGGGTAAATCCCATATGACCCAAACTATCTGACAAGCCGCACTATATGTCAATCCAAGTTGAATATGCCTCTCCGGGAAGTCGAAAGGGTACTCTTGGAACACCAATAGGCATGAAATAAAAAAATAAGGACTTTAAAGAATCTATTTTACTTTGATGTGGAAACGTAACAATAGTTGGTTTATTATCGTCATAATAGTTATTATCTTCATAATACTAAATAATACTAACCTTTATCATAATCATAAAAAAAACAATGTAGATTAGAAAAGTTTAATCTAAAGAAAAAAATCAATCCTAGTAAATTAAAATTATTACGAATGAATAGTCGGGTCCTTTGAAAACCTGATGGTACACAGTTGCTCATATAAAGTAAAGTGGTATTAACCCCTCATTGCGTATTGATACTTATCGGGTATAAAATAAACCTGTTTCTCTTTATTCCTACAAACAGAATTGTTTGGTTATTAGTAACAATAGAATAGAAAAAATAGAAATCCCTGTTTCGCGATAATCTACTGAAAGCAACTAAGTAGTTTTTTCCAATGCAATAAAATTAAATTTTTTATTTGATTAAAGTAGGGGTATTTCCATGGGTTTACCTTGGTATCGTGTTCATACCGTCGTATTGAATGATCCCGGTCGGTTAATTGCTGTCCATATAATGCATACGGCTCTGGTTTCTGGTTGGGCCGGTTCGATGGCTCTATATGAATTAGCAGTTTTTGATCCCTCTGACACAGTTCTTGATCCAATGTGGAGACAAGGTATGTTCGTTATACCCTTTATGACTCGTTTAGGAATAACCAATTCATGGAGTGGTTGGAGTATCACAGGGGGGGGGGCTATAACGAATCCGGGTATTTGGAGTTATGAAGGCGTGGCAGGGGCACATATTGCATTTTCTGGTTTGTGTTTCTTAGCCGCTATTTGGCATTGGGTCTATTGGGATCTAGAAATATTTTTTGATGACCGTATAGGAAAACCCGTTTTGGATTTGCCCAAAATATTTGGAATTCATTTATTTCTCTCAGGGGTGGCTTGCTTTAGTTTTGGTGCATTTCATGTAACTGGACTCTATGGTCCTGGAATATGGGTTTCTGACCCCTATGGACTAACAGGAAAAATAGAACCCATAACTCCGGCGTGGGGTGTGGAAGGTTTTGATCCTTTTGTTCCAGGAGGCATAGCTTCTCATCATATTGCAGCAGGTACATTGGGGATATTAGCGGGCCTATTCCATCTTTGTATCCGCCCGCCTCAACGTCTATACAAAGGATTACGTATGGGAAATATTGAAACCGTTCTTTCCAGTAGTATTGCTGCTGTTTTTTTTGCTGCTTTTATAGTTGCTGGAACCATGTGGTATGGTTCAGCAACTACGCCGATCGAATTATTTGGCCCCACTCGTTATCAATGGGATCAGGGATACTTCCAGCAAGAAATATATCGAATAGTTGGAACTGGGCTCTCCGAAAAAAAAAGTGTATCGGAAGTTTGGTCTAAAATTCCTGAAAAATTAGCCTTTTATGATTACATCGGCAATAATCCGGCAAAGGGGGGATTATTTAGAGCAGGTTCAATGGATAACGGAGATGGAATAGCTGTTGGATGGTTAGGACACCCCATCTTTAGAGATAAAGAAAGGCGCGAACTTTTTGTACGTCGTATGCCTACTTTTTTTGAAACATTTCCGGTTGTTTTGATAGACAGAGACGGAGTTGTTAGAGCGGATGCGCCTTTTAGAAGGGCAGAATCTAAGTATAGTGTCGAACAAGTAGGTGTAACTGTTGAGTTTTATGGTGGCGAACTCAACGGAGTCAGTTATAGCGATCCTGTTACTGTTAAAAAATATGCTCGACGGGCTCAATTGGGTGAAATTTTTGAATTTGATCGTGCTACGTTGAAATCCGATGGGGTTTTTCGTAGCAGTCCAAGGGGTTGGTTTACTTTTGGGCATGCTTCCTTTGCTTTGCTCTTTTTCTTCGGGCATATTTGGCATGGTGCTAGAACCTTGTTCCGAGATGTTTTTGCTGGTATTGACCCAGATTTGGATACTCAAGTAGAATTTGGAACATTCCAAAAACTTGGAGATCCAACTACAAGAAGACAGGTAGTCTGATACAACACTTTTTCGGTTCTATTTAATTTTAGTTGGGGCAGTTGACATAGGCAGGGTGTCATCGAAATATTGATTTGAACCAGTGTCCACTCTGCTCTTTCTTTTTCCGTAAAACAATTCCAAATAAATAGAATTAGGTACGGAAGCTATAATTGTAAACCACGATTGAATCTATGGAAGCATTGGTTTATACATTCCTTTTAGTCTCTACTCTAGGAATTATTTTTTTCGCTATCTTTTTTCGAGAACCGCCTAAAGTTCCAACAAAACAAAAAAGATGAAATTATTGTTAATTATCTCAATTGAAGTAATGAGCCCTCCTGCGGGCTCATTACTTCAACTAGTCCCCGTGTTCATCGAACGGATCTCTTAGTTGTTGAACGGGCTGCCCAAAGGCGATATATAAGGCGTACCCAGTAAAACTTACAAGTAAACCAGATATAGAGATGGCAACTAGGGTTGCTGTTTCCATTGTTATATAATTTCAAAATTGCAATAAATCTATGATAAAATTATTTACAACGTAATGGTATACAAAGTCAACAGATCTTAATCAATACACTAGTATTTATGGCAACACAAATCATTGAGGTTAGTTCTAAATCTGTTTCAAAACGAACTAATACAGGATCGTTATTAAAACCATTAAATTCGGAATATGGTAAAGTGGCTCCCGGGTGGGGAACTACCCTTTTGATGAGTGTTGCAATGGCTCTATTTGCAATATTTCTATCTATTATTTTAGAAATTTATAATTCGTCTGTTTTACTGTATGGAATTTCAATGAATTAGATTCATAAGATATACGAGATTTTAGCTTTGCAATACAAAGAGAGTCGTTTCTTTAGGTCTTGAATTTATCTATTTTGGTAGTTCGAACGTGGAATTTTTTTTATGTACTGTATTTATGGAATATGAGTGTGTGACTTGTTAGAATGGCTTCTATTGATAATACAGAGTAATGGGTCTGTCATCTTTCTTGATAGAGATGGTTCTACCTCGTCGGATATTAATTCTAGTATCTGGAACACGGAATATATGAAATAAATCAAGAAATATTGGAACTATGATTCATACTGAATATTCATACCTTACGGTTGGACTCCAACAAATTTTCAAAAATGAATAACACAAATTATGGATGGTTTTTTATTCTTTCAAGCTTCTATTTATGCGCTTATTTTGTACAAAAAATGTGTGCGTTTCAGTGAATAAATGATGATCTTGTGATTTTGACTCATGGAATCGTTGTTTGGCCTTAGCTTGATTTGGAGATTTTATTGAATCATGGTAGTTCTAGTATAAATCTGAGGTTTCAGTCGATTCATAGAGTCCTAACAAGATAAATTCCTATCAATATCAATAATAAAGAAAATAATAGTAATTCCATTTATTTATATGTTCTATGTATGCAAACAAAAAGACTAAGTCAAAGAAATAGGTAAAGAGAAAATTCAAGAAGCCTGTAATGATCAACATATGAATGAGCCAACTTGATATTGTGGTATTATCATCCCAAAAAAGGAGCTTTCGTATTTTTTTTTCGATTTTTCGAGAAAAGAAAAAAAATAGTAAGTTTTAAATACATATACGTTGCAATCAGTATTGAGGTGTTTCTGCTTGAGCTGTACGAGATAAAAGTCTCATATACAGTTCTAAGAGAGGGAGTTTCTTTGGTTTTACCTATCTCAATAAAATCTATGATTGGTTTGAAGAACGTCTCGAGATTCAAGCGATTGCAGATGATATAACTAGTAAATATGTGCCCCCTCATGTCAATATATTTTATTGTCTAGGAGGAATTACGCTTACTTGTTTTTTAGTACAAGTAGCTACAGGATTTGCTATGACCTTTTACTATCGTCCGACCATTACTGAGGCCTTTGCCTCTGTTCAATACATAATGACGGAAACTAAGTTTGGTTGGCTAATCCGATCGGTCCATCGGTGGTCGGCAAGTATGATGGTCCTAATGATGATCCTGCACGTATTTCGTGTATATCTCACGGGTGGATTTAAAAAACCCCGCGAATTGACTTGGGTTACGGGTGTGTTTCTGGCTGTATTGACCGCATCTTTTGGTGTAACTGGTTATTCTTTACCTTGGGATCAAATTGGTTATTGGGCGGTAAAAATTGTAACAGGTGTACCTGAAGGTATTCCTGTAATAGGATCAACTCTGGTAGAGTTATTACGTGGAAGTGCTAGTGTGGGACAATTCACTTTAACTCGGTTTTATAGTTTACACACTTTTGTATTGCCGCTTCTTACTGCCGTATTTATGTTAATGCACTTTTTAATGATACGTAAACAAGGTATTTCAGGTCCTTTATAAGATCATAACTATTTGGTTTGGCATAAATAGTTTATCACTTGGTAGAGGAACAATAGGTTTTCATTGCTATAAGTATGTATTATTGAAAAGAATAAGACATGTCTTTGGATATTTCTCTTCAACTCTGTACTGTAGTTTAAATAGTTGAAGTGAATTATAAAAAAATGGATTATGGCAGTGTGTGACTTGAACTACTGATTTGGCCGTGCAGACATACGCTTTTATCTATCTGCCACATTTTAATTCATAACCAAACGTGTTCTTGTTTCAACCATCGGCGTAATCTCACGTAAGCCGGTTCAATTGAAGATAAATAATCTTTTCTATGATCTACAGTAGCCCTAAGTCAGGTTGTACATAGGCTTCGTAAAATCCAGTCTACTAAGTAATGGGGTAGCATAATTAAGATTTTTTTTATCTATTTCACTAATAGTATGGAAATGCATTCATTTCTTTTGCATTGATTAAATTGATAACATTATCGGAGTGAAACAAAGGATCTAAAGAAGAACAGAGGCTACACTTTATTAGTAACAAGTAAACCCTTTCCTTTACATGTAAAAAAACTATCTTGGGTATAAACAAAAATAGAGAGGTTTGAGACGACCCAGAAAGCATTTTATCATGATTAACTTTGTAAGCCTATTGGGGTGTTGAGTATTTACTTGTAACTTGCAATAACCAGCTAGATTGTTGTAATTGTGGATAAAAGAATCCGGTAAAAGTTTTCGTACTTTATTACACATTCATACATATTTGTATAGATGTGTATAACAAATAATATAAAAATAAAATATAAATTTGAATAACATTTCTTTTTTTGATCCCCTTGATTCTTTTGCTCGAGCCGGATGATAAAAAATTATCATATCCGGTTCTTTCGGGGGGTAGATCTATCATCACCTATCTCAATAACAAAAAAACCTGATTTAAATGATCCTGTATTAAGAGCTAAATTGGCCAAGGGGATGGGCCATAATTATTACGGCGAACCCGCATGGCCAAATGACCTTTTATATATTTTTCCGGTAGTAATTTTAGGAACTATTGCATGTAACGTCGGCTTATCGGTTTTAGAACCATCAATGGTTGGTGAACCCGCGGATCCTTTTGCAACTCCTTTGGAAATATTACCAGAATGGTATTTCTTTCCTGTATTTCAAATACTTCGTACAGTACCCAATAAATTATTAGGTGTTCTTTTAATGATTTCCGTACCCGTGGGATTATTAATAGTACCCTTTTTAGAAAATGTTAATAAATTCCAAAATCCATTTCGTCGTCCAATAGCGACAACCATATTTTTGATTGGTACTACAACAGCCCTTTGGTTGGGCATTGGGGCAACATTACCTATTGATAAATCCTTAACGTTAGGTCTTTTTTAAACGAATTAAATTGAAAAAAAAACAGATTCTATATTTTATACTTTTATTTTTTTTTTATTTATTTATAATTTATATTATAATTAAATAATTAATGTGTAATAAGTGTAATATGTGTATCTAGGGAGAACATTCAGTTTGAAACAGGTATTCCCTAGATACATTTGTTCAATTAGATTCAGTATCTATTCCAAATACTAAATACTAAAGGTTCAAAACAATTTATTAAATATTAAAACGATAAAAATAGATTTAAAAGCCATTTTTGGGTAAATCAATTTCGAAATGCTCTTCTAGAATATCCCATATCTGTTTTACATCTGCTATTCGAAAATGCTCTATTTTCATAAGATCTTCTTTACTTTTATTCAAAAAATCCAACAATGTATGTATATTTGAACTTTTAAGGTAATTATAGATCCTGGGGGGCAATTCTAATTGGTCAATATAAATATATTTCAATGTTATTTTTTCTTTATTTATCCTTAATTTAGTGAATCTATCATTAAGGGTAAAAAGCGGTAAAGTCATTTTGTATGTATTGTCCTCTAAATGTAAATTTTTTTCTTCCACATGTAAAAAAGGTATAAATAAATCAATTAAGTTTCGGGAAGCTTCATGAAGTGCTTCTGTCGGAGTTAAACTTCCATTTGTCCATATTTCGATAAAAAGTATCTCTTGTTGTTCATTTCCATAGGAATGAATGCTATGATTCACATTTTGAACGGGCATGAATACTGCATCTATAGGATAATTTCCGTCTTGAAAATTATTTAACGTTTTTATATGGCATCTACGATTCCGCTCGATTTGTAATCCAATACAAAAATCAATGGGTTTTGTCAAACTCGCTATATACTGTGTATTATCAACGATTTTCACAAAAGGCGGCGAAATGATGTCTTGAGCAGTTACATACCTTGGGCCCCTAACACAAATAGATGCGTCCCAAGTTCCATACAAATTACTTCTCAATACAATCTCTTTCAAATTCATTAAAATTTCATGTACTGATTCTTGAATACCTACTATGGTAGAATATTCGTGTGGTATTTTCTCAGATTTTGCACGTGTGATACACGTTCCGTCTATTTCTCCAAGCAAAGCTCTTCGCATTGTAATGCCTATTGTATCGGCTTGACCTTTCATAAGTGGAGACAAAACAAAACGTCCATAATAAAAACGTTTATTGTCTACTTTTGATTCAACACATTTCCACTGTAATGTCCGAGTGGCTACTGTTACTTTCTCTCGAACCATAGTAATATTGTTTTCTCCTATCATTGAATCGTTTATTTCTCTTGAATTCTTTTCAATGTTGATTTTTACACACGTCTTTTTTTAGGAGGTCGACAGCCATTGTGTGGTATGGGGGTTACATCTCGTACAAAACTTAATAGCATACCACTTCTACGAATAACTCGTAATACTGAATCTCTGCCGAGACCAGGTCCCTTTATCAGGACTTCCGCGCTTTTCATACCCCGTTCCACTACAGTATTAATGACGTTTTCTGCTGCGGTTTGCGCAGCAAATGGGGTCCCTCTTTTTGGACCCTTGAATCCACAAGTACCGGCAGAGGACCATGAAATTACCCGACCTCGTACATCTGTAACAGTTACAATGGTATTGTTTAAACTTGCTTGAACATGAATAATCCCCTTTTGTATTTTAGGTGTATTCTTAGATAAACCAATACGTACCTTCCTACGTGAACCGATTCTTGATATAAGTTTTACCATATTGTATCATTTCATAAATATTAATTGGTGAGAAATATATGGATATATCCATTTCATGTTAAAATAAGGGTGTTTTTTGTTATTATTCCATTTTTATATTTTCAATTTATACCCTTAAATTGTGTCTTCACGAAAGGTGAAAATTGAAAAAAGGATCTAATCTTTGTTGCAGAGTTTATAAATTATACGTCCTTTGGTTAAATCAGAACGACTTATTTCAATTTTGACTCTATTGTCTGGCAGTATCAATCAGTATAAAATTACTGAAAACATAACCTAAAATTAGATCTTCATTATCTAAACGAACCTGAAACATACCATTGGGAAGTAATTCAATAAAACCCTCATGGATCTATTTTTGTTCTTTCATTCCAAGTAAAACCCATTGAATTATTAAGTAATTAAATTAAAGTATTAGTCAATTAACAACCCGTTTTCGTTTTTTTTTTCACAAAAATTTAGGTTTTGATCCAATAAAGAATTACCATATATAATATAAAATTTCTCCGCCGATTTCTTTTAATCGAGCTTCTCGGTCTGTCATTATACCTTTCGGGGTAGAAAGAATTACAATACCTATACCACTTAAAATTCTAGGAATTCGTTGATAGTTCGAATATATTCGTAAACCGGGACGGCTAACTTGTTTTAAATTCAAAAAATTTCTTCTATATGGTTTTTGCCTTTTTTTTCGATGTCGTAGGGTTGAAATCAAAAAATCTTGGTTGCTTTCCTCATGTTTTTTCACGTTTTCGATAAAACCTTCTCGTAAAAGTATTTTAACAAAGCTTTCGGTGATATTAGTTGATGCTATTCGAACCATTTCTTTTCTATTCATGTCAGCATTTCGTATAGCGGTTATTATATCAGTACTAGTGCCATTACCCATGATGAACAAATCCGAATTTTTAGATAATCAACATGGTAATTTCTTATTTCTTTTTTTTTTTAGTTTTTAAGCATATACGTGAAATAAAATTAACTAATGAATTTATTTCATTCAAATATTCTACTATAAATTATAATACCTCGGGAGCTAATGAGATTATTTTAGTAAAATTTAAATATCTCAATTCTCTGGCAATTCCACCAAAAATTCGAGTTCCTTTTGGATTTCCTTCTGGATCAACGACAACCGCAGCATTATCATCATATCGTATTATTATACCATTTTCGCGTTTGAGTTCTTTACAAGTACGGATAATTACAGCCCTAACCACTTCTGATCTTTTTAAGGGCATATTGGGCATTGCGTCTTTGATCACAGCAAGAATAATGTCACCAATCTGAGCATATCGTCGATTGCTAGTTCCTATGATTCGAATACACATCAATTCTCGAGCTCCGCTATTGTCTGCTACATTTAAATGGGTTTGAGGTTGAATCATAATTTTTAAATCCCCTATTGCAATCAAAGTATTTTGTTAGTTATCCATTTCTATTGTGAAATAATGAATTTAGTTTGTATAGGCATTTTAGACGTCGCGATTGAAATGGACTTTCTGGCTATATTTTCTGTTATTTCGCCCATTTCATAAAGTATTCGACTTGGTTTAATGACCGCTACCCAATATTCGGGGGATCCTTTCCCCGAACCCATCCGAGTTTCTGTTGGTTTTACTGTAATTGATTTGTCTGGAAATATACGTACCCAGACCTTTCCGCACCGACGCGCGTTTCGTGACATTGCTCGGCGTCCTGCTTCTATTTGCCTAGATGTGATCCAAGCAGGTTCAAGGGCCTGAAGAGCATATTTACCAAAACAAATATGATTGCCTCGATAAAATATTTCCGTCATTCTTACTCTATGTTGTTTACGGAATCTGGTTTTTGGCGGGTTATAGTTGATGATTGTTTCTACCAATTCCATCTCTACTACAGAATCGGATATGAGAGTTTCTTCTCATACAGCTCCTCACGAATGAAAAACGGTATTCTAAAATTTAATTAAAAATTGTATTAAGATATACACAATAATTCACGAAATCTTGGGAATTTTTGAGATGACTCATAGACCTTACATTTCGAATCATATATCATTGATATTTTCTTTCTTTCCTTTAACCTTTCTTCTACTTATCCACACTTTTTTATTTATATTTTATTTCCCAGTTCATAATCAGATTGTCTTTTCTTTTGTTTATGCAAAAAAAAAGTATTTTAGTTGTTGCAACGATAGAATCCATATATCCCCATATATCATATCTTGACTTTTTTTGGAGCTCAGATAATACGAAGCGAGGGATTTTTTATTAGTTCTATAGTTATTAGTTCATATTACAAGCTTGGTCCATTTTTTTTTTTGAATTTGAACCCTAAAAAAATCAACGAGTCACGCACTAAGCATAGCAATTATATCAAATTGATAGTTAATACCATTTTTATTTAATCCTATAAAATTATAATTTATCTTTTTGTTTTCCATTACTAACAGATAGACAAGTAGAGTCTTATTATTCCTCGTTTCTAAATATCCAAATTTTTATGCCTAATATCCCATAGATAGTTCGAGTTGGATAGGAACAATAATCAATTTTAGATCGAATGGTTTGTAGAGGAACCTTACCCTCTCTGATCCACTCGATACGTGCAATTTCTTTTCCGTCGATCCGACCTGCAATTTGTATTTGAATTCCCTTTGTATTTGCTTGTTTGGTTAATTCAATAGCTTTTTTAATTGCTTTTCGAAATGACACTCTATTTTTTAATTGGTCGGTTATAAATTCAGCAAGAATAGTAGGGTAACCATAAGGTTTTGCTATTCTTTTAATAGTAATGTTAAGTTTTTTAGTTATATAATTCAATTCTTTTTGTACGTTCATTTGTAATTCTTCAAGTCCTCTCGATTTGTCTCCTATTAATAACTTTGGGAATCCTATATAGATTATAACCTGAATCAGATCGACTCGTTTTTGAATCTTTATACACGCGATACCGTTGACACTGTAGGATATTCGCATATTTTTTTGTATTTTTTGTACATAATTCTTGATAAAATTCCGTATTTTTTGATCTTCTTGTAAACCGTAAGAATAATCTTTTGGTTGTGAAAACCAAAGGGAATGATGATTATGGGTTGTACCAAGTCTGAAAATAAGTGGATTTATTTTTTGTCCCATACATCTCCACTATACGCCATATTTGTATAAGAGATGCATGCAGTTTTTTTGAACCATATGATATATTCTGCATATTCAGATAACGATATATCTTTTAATACAATAGTTATATGACAAGTTGACCTTTTTAGTAAAAAATTACGTCCTCGAGCCTGAGCTTTTGATTTTTTCATGGTAGTACCTTTGTTAACTTCAGTTTTACTAATAAATAAAGTTTCTTTGTTAAAATTCATATTATGACTAGCATTTGCTGCTGCAGAATAAACTAATTTTAAAATGGGATTACAGGTTCGATAAGGCATTAGTTCTAATAGGCTAATTATTTCTTCGTAAGAATGCCCACGAATCTGATTAATTATTCTTCGTGCTTTATGAGCAGACATACATATATGTTGACTTAAAGCGTATGTTTTTGTATTTGACTTTCCCCTCCCCTTTGTTCTCATAAGTTTCATCTCCTAATAAATTATATGAACTATTAGATTATTAATTAAATTTAAAAATAAATTTAAAATAAAATATTAAATTTTAAATTAACGGCGAGATCTATTATCATTTTTTTCATGTCCCTGGAAATTTATAGTAGGTGCAAATTCTCCCAATTTGTGACCTACCATACGATCCGTTATATAAATTGGTAAATGCCCCCTTCCATTATAGATATAAATAGTATGACCTATCATTATGGGTATAATGGTAGATGCTCGTGACCAAGTTAATATTGTTTCTTTTTCCGCCTTTATGGTAAGATTATTAATTTTTAGTAATAAATGATTCGCGATAAAAGGTTTTTTTTTAATAAATGTGTCACACATTAATTGCTCCTGTATTTACATTTAATTTATAAATTTATACTTTATCAAATGTCTATTTTCAAATTTTGTAAAGATGAAGAAACAAATTCCATTTTCGCTCCTATTTACTAGGATGACGAATAATCAAATTATCACTATATTTATTTTTTTTTCGATTTTTTCTTCCAAGTGCAGG